AAGTATTGATACAAATAAAAATGTGGGAGAGATGAAGAAGATGCAAGTTCGTTTATCTGATTGGCTAGTTAAGCATGAGCTAGTTCATAGATCTTTAGGCTTTGATTGCCGAGGAATAGAGACTTTACAAATAAAAAACGAAGATTGGGACTCCATTGCTGTCATTTCATATGTATATGGTTATAATTATTTACGCTCCCAGTGTGCCTATGATGTAGCACCAGGCGGATTTTTAGCTAGTGTGTATCACCTTACGAAAATACGGTATGGTATAGATAAACCAGAAGAGATATGCATAAAAGTATTTGCCCCCAGGAGTAATCCTCGAACCCCGTCTGTTTTCTGGATTTGGAGAAGTGCGGATTTTCAGGAACGGGAATCTTATGATATGTTGGGAATTTTTTATGAGAATCATCCTCGCCTTAAACGTATCTTGATGCCTGAAAGTTGGATAGGCTGGCCCTTACGTAAAGACTATATTACTCCCAATTTCTATGAAATACAAGATGCTCTTTGAATGATAAGAAACTCCTTTTTACTTATACGACACGACTCCAGATTTCATTTCAATCAAAGAACATTTTGACATTCCCTTATAGATGAAACAGAGTAACTGGACTTTAATTCGTATGGGGGTGGGTTAAAATAAAAAATAAAAAGAGGCTCTCATTGATATTCCCAAATTGGGAGGATATCATATACATTTCGTATGAGCAGAAAGACTAGGATGACTCAAATGACTCAAAAGAGTTCTGCACCATAAACTTTGTACCGCGCACATCACTTAGGGGGGCCCCGTAAAGTAACTTGAGCAAGAGTTCTAAAAAATATGAAAAAGACAGAAGAGACGAAATGAATAAATTAAAAATGAAAGGAATCGGGGTTGATTTGTACTGTGTCTGAAACACATCCTTTCACTCTTTGATTGAATCTTTTTATCTAATTATCTTATCTAATTTTTTTTGAGATATATACGAAAATTTAACATCCTTTTAACTTTTAAAATTGTTAAATAAGAAAGTATGAACAGAGAGGCAAAAAAAATGAAAAGGAAAGTAAAGAATATGTATCCCGATCCGTATCAATGACAATGAATTTCATTTGTATGAGGTATGAATATCTATCCGATACATTATTCACGTGTCAGGAACCAGATTTGAACTGGTGACACGAGGATTTTCAGTCCTCTGCTCTACCAACTGAGCTATCCCGACCATTTCCTTTCCTGTGCATCATCCTAGCGGAGTACTTGTATCTATGTCAATGAAAAGAACTAAAAAAAGTCTTAACAAATTGGACCTAGCCCCTAAATTTCTTAGATATTAAAAACAAAAAGAAGACTTTCTTTGTAAATGTAAGGATAATGATATGGACTGTGAATGATTCAATAATGGGGATTCCTTGAATCTATACAATCTAGAATCTATACATACAATCTATAATCTATTATAATCTATACATAATAGATATATGTTTATGTTCATTTGTACAGTTATCGTATCTATACATATACAAATGAAATTGGATTGGAAGAAGAAACGAGGATTTCTATTCGGATCCATTTGTGAAAGAACAGAGTGAATGAAATGAGAAAGATAAAGATCTTTAATTTTGTTTGAACTGATGAAAAAAAAAAGAGTATAAAATAAATAAGAATAAATAAGAGGAGGTAAAATGGGCTTTTCTTGGGGATAGAGGGACTTGAACCCTCACGATTTTAAAAGTCGACGGATTTTCCTCTTACTATAAATTTCATTGTTGTCGGTATTGACATGTAAAAGTTGTCGGTATTGACATGTAAAATGGGACTCTCTCTTTATTCTCGTCCGATTCACTTTCAAAAGATCTATGAAACTCTGGAATGAATCATTTGATCACTGAATATTCGAATTCTATTCCTTTTTCAACTTCAATTGGAATGGATTAAGAATAACTCTTCCATTTTTATTTTTAATAGATTTTTTTATCATTTAGAATGATTATTTGATCTCTATCATTCTAATTAATATAGAATCGAAATATCAAAATAGAGGGTTTATATATATCTTGATCTTTATACTAATCCTAATACTCATATCATTATTATGAATTATGCAATTATGCATAGTATTATAATTAATAAAGTAAATAAAGTAATATTAATAAAAATAAAGAAATAAAGATTAAATTAATAAATTAAAATAAAAATAATATAAAAAAAATTATAATAAAAATAAATATAATAATAAATATAATAAATAAATATAATAATTAATAATATAATATATATAATATAATATATAATAATAAAATAATAATATAATAAATAATATAATATATAAAATAATAATATAATATATTATAATATATAATATAATATATTATAATATATAATTATATAATATAATATATTCTAATATATAATATAAAATATAATATAATAATAATAATACGAATTAGTACGAATTATAAACGAATCTAATATCTAATAGAAACTAATTTCTAAACGAATTAGAATTCTAATATTCTAATTTAGAATAATATTTATTATTATTCTAATAATTTAATAATTAGAATTTATAATTTATATTTATAATTTTATTTTTATAATATATTTTAAATTTTATAATTATAATATTATAATTATATAATTTATAATATAATTTAAAAATTTATAATATATATAATTAATATAATTATATAATTTAGAATATATAATAATAATAATTCTAATTTAGAAATTACTAATATATAGTACTATTACTATTACTAATTATAACTATATACTAATTATATATACTAATTATATACTAATTCTAACTATATATATACTAATTCTAACTATATTTATTTTCTAACTATATTTATTATATTTATAGTTATAACTATTTATAATTATATATAATTATATAATTATAAACTATATATAACTATATATAAATTAACTATATATAAATATTAAAAATATTATATAATTATATAATATATAATTATATAATATAAATATATATAATATAAATTAATATAAATATAATTAATATAAATATAAAAATATAATATTAATAAAAATAATATAATTCTAAATATACTTATACTATATATTTATTATATAATAATATTTCTATAATAATATTAATATACTATATATTTAATATAGTATATATTTAATATACTATATATTTAATATACTATATATTTAATATACTATATATTTAATATACTATATACTATATACTATGATATACTATATACTACTATAATATAACTATATACTATATACTACTATAATATAACTATAATCTAGAATATATATTCTAGATTATATAATATATAATTAATATATAATTATATAATTTATATAATTTCTAATTATTTATAATTATAGATAATATAGTCGAACTATTAGAATTATCGAATTAGAGTTATACTATTTATACTATATATAATATACTATATATACTAATACTATTAGATAATACTAATACTATTAGATATACATACTAATACTATTAGATAATACTAATCTATTAGATAATACTAATACTATTAGATATACTATTAGAACTATTCGAATTAGAGTTATACTATTAGAATTAGAATTAGATTTTAGATAGTATTAGATTTAGATATTAGTAATTAGATAAGATATTAGTAATATAATAGATAATATAGATAATAGAAATATAGAAGATAAAAAATAATAGAAGATGAAGATTTAGTGGAAGATTTCTATTTTCATATTCATCTTTAGTATTTTTTTTATAATTTCATTTGAATTTGTATTCTATATATTCCTATTTAGAGATATAGGAATAGGATTCGGGTTGTGATTAATCGTTTCCTATGTCAGTATGTATTAGGTATATAAGCTTATCCTTTACTGTCATTTCGATAGAAGGATTTTTGCTACTAACGTAACGTAGTCAATTTCATTCGTTAGAACAGCTTCCATTGAGTCTCTGCACCTATCCCTTTTTATTCTCATTTTCCATTTTTTTAGAAAAAGAAAGATTTGGCTCAGGATTGCCCATTTTTAGTTCCAGGGTTTCTCTGAATTTGGAAGTTACCACTTAGCAGGTTTCCATACCAAGGCTCAATCCAATCAAGTCCGTAGCGTCTACCAATTTCGCCATATCCCCCTTTTCCCTTTTGCTTTGATACAAGGATCCAGTTGTAATTCCATCCAACTCTTTCATTGATCTTGGAACTGTTGAATTCATTAGGTAATGATTCCTATATTGAAAAGGCTGCTATTTTATTTTTTTTGCCATCCTATATTCTATTCTATCATTTAATCTCTATTGGATGATTGGATGAACCCTATTTGTTTCAATCCGAAATGATTCTATCATTGATGTATCCGCAATTCAATATGGATAGATATATCCCACATATATCTATGCCTTTACTCCCCCTTAAATTTTACAGCGCAATTTAAAATAGTATAACGGTCGATATTCATTCTTTTTTTTTCGTCCTCTTGTGTATGTGTATAATGATAGAATACAAGTTTTTCTCAGTTTTAGTCATGAATTTCCATTATTCTATTCGAATAGAAATCAATAATCAATAGAATATCATTCTATGATTCTCTTTAGTTTTGAACTATTTCTCTATATATTTATCTATCTATATATTTATCTATTAGGATATAGATAGTTTCGTTACGTGAAATTTCAAAATTTATATTTTATTTAAATTTATATTTATAGTATAGTTTTATAGTTCCACCATTAGAATAAGAATAACTGAATTAAATGAATTATGAATAATTCATAATAATAATTCATAATATGATTTTAATTATCAGAAAATGATCATAATATTATTGAAGATTGAATTTAAGATTGTATTGATTTCATATCCATCTTTATTTCATATTCATCTTCATATTAATCATATCATATTCAATCATATTCAAAATAGTAAGAATTTAATAGTAAGAATTAAATTTAAAATTTTCTATTATTTAATTAATTTTAATTAATATTTATTATTTGAATTTTAAATTATTTTTGTTAATTATTTATTATATTTATTATTTAGAATTATATTTATATATTTAAAATATTTAAATTTAATTATAATTATATTATTTAAATATTTATTTAATATTTAATTATTTATAATAATATTTTTTTATTTATTTAATTTAATAATTTAAATTTAATTATATTAAAAATTAATATTTTATTGAATAATTTATTTTCATTTTTAATTATTAATATTTAATAATATTGAATTATTAATTTATTGAATTATTAATTTATTAATTATAAATATTGAATTAATTCAATTTTAGAATTTTATATTTATAATTATATTTTTTATATTTCTAATTTATATTTTTTTATATTTTATATTTCGAATTTTTATATTTAGAATTTTATATTTATAATTTAGAAATTTCTAATATTATAGAATTTTCTAATATTCTATAATATTAGCTATAATATTAGAATATATTTATAATTATATTTAATATTTAATTTATATTTAATTTATTTAATTTGAATAATTATATTTGTATTTTTTATATTTTTATATTTCTTTTTATATTTTATATTTAGATATTTAGAATATATTTATAATTATATTTGTATTTTGTATATTTTGTGTATATTTTGTATTTTGTATATATATATTTTGTATATATATATATTATATATTTATATATTTGTATTTTATATATTTTTTTATATATTTTGTATATATTATTATTATATATTTTTATATTTTATATATTTTGTATATATTATAATTATATTAATATATATTTTATATATTTTGTATATATTATAATTATATTAATATTAATTTAATTATATATTTTATATATTTTGTATATATTATAATTATATTAATATTTAATATTAATTTTATTAATTTTTATAATTATATTAATATTAATTTATTAATTAAATTTATATTTTATATTATGAATATTTTCATTAATATTTTTAATATTTTTAATATTTTATATTATTATTATTTTATTTTTATTATATATTATTATATATTTATTTATTATATTATTATATTATGAATTTATGAATTTATTATATGAATTATGAATTTATTAATATTTTATTAAATTTTATATTAAATTTTATTAATATATATTTTATTAATATAAAATATAATTAGAATATATATAATTATATAATATATTATATATTAATATATATTAATATATTATTATTATTAATTTATTAATATTATTATTATTAATATTTATTAATATGAAAATTATATTAATATATTATTATTATTAATATTATTATTATTAATATTTATTAATATGAAAATATGAATTATGAATTTATATTATTATGTATTATGAATATGAATTTATATTATTAATATTAATTTATATTGATATTATTAATATCATATCATATTTTATCATATTTTAATTAATTCTAGTAATTATTATTATTATATTAATTTATATTAATTATAATATTATATTTATAATATTATATATTATTATTATATATTTATATATTATATTAATATTTATTATATTAATATTAATATGCATATGCATTAAATTAATATGAAAAATTTAAAATGATAATATGAAATGATAATATGAATATGTAATATGTTATGTAATTTTAATTTAAATGTAATTGTAATTTAATTTCTATTTATATGTTTATATGTCTAGATCTAAATACTAATACTTACTAATACTAAAAACTAAAACTAAATTAATACTAAATTCACGAAATTAGTAAATAGTTTTCTTTTCTATTTTAGAAATAGAATCTAAAATCTATAACTATAAATAGAAATAGAATTAGAATAAATAAGAATATAAAATAGAAAAAATTAGAAAGAATTTTAATTATTAATTTATTAATATTAATAATTAATTTATTAATTATTAATAAAAAAAAGGAAGAAGAATTACTAGGTAATAGCTAAGATCCGAGAGTTTCTTATGCAATATTGCTCTTATATCCGTATCCGCCCGCTTAGCTCAGAGGTTAGAGCATCGCATTTGTAATGCGATGGTCATCGGTTCGATTCCGATAGCCGGCTCTTTTTCTTTGCATGATTGAAAATATCTACTCTCGCTTTCTCTAAATGTTGAGTTATTATGTCATGGTAACTTGCAGCTATAGCTATGAATAAAAAAAGTGAACTAGATCTCTACAGAATAAATTGGAAAACGTAGCCTTCACTTGAACTTCCTATATATATCCTATATATATACAAAACAAAAAATAAAAATATTGATAAAATTTATTTCATTCTGTTTTGTAGTACTTCAGTAGATTGAGTTTTGCTTTGCTGATCCCTTAGTTCAGTCTGAATTTCTATTTTTTTTTTGTAAAAATAAAGTGAATCAAAAAGGGAGCCTTTATTTATATGTCTCGTTACCGAGGACCTCGTTTCAAAAAAATACGCCGTCTGGGGGCTTTACCGGGACTAACTAGTAAAAGACCCAGATCCGTAAGTGATCTTCAAACCCAATTGCGCTCTGGAAAAAAATCGCAATATCGTATTCGT